TTTGAAAATGATAACAGAATGTATAGGCCGTTAGAAGGAGTTCGAAAATACATATAAATATAGTATACCAACGAATGACCCTATTTCCTCTATGGGGAAGAAAAAAAATGAAGGAACCTGCAAATATTGGCAAAATTACAATTATTGTTAACCAAGGAAAATAATTCGTAGTAAAGACAAGATAGACTTGGACCAGAAAAACCCGTGCTCAAAATATTTTGAGCACGGGTTTTGTCGGTAAAAAAAATCAAATGGATTCAAGTAAAATTTTCTCGAACGTATCAATAAGCTAGACCCATACTGCGGGTTGTTTCATGCCATAAATAAACTCGAACACTCAAGAAATCCGTTGGACAGGCAGATTCACATCTTTTACAACCAACGCAGTCTTCGGTTCTTGGAGCAGAAGCAATTTGTTTAGCTTTACATCCGTCCCAAGGTATCATTTCTAATACATCGGTCGGGCAAGCTCGGACACATTGAGTACATCCTATACACGTATCATAAATCTTTACTGAATGTGACATTGAATCTATACATTTTGGAAAGTCATAAATTTTCGACCTAGTAAACTTATTAACAAATCCTATATTTAGATACCAGATGAATCAACAAGTTATCAGAATTTTTTGAATAAATCTATTTCTGGATTGGTTTATGAGAAAGGTCCAAAATACTTTGATTTCTTAGGTTTTTGAAAACAGGGTCATACCTTAATTTAATATAGCAAACATACTAATTCTAATTCCTTTATGAATATTAGAATTTATACAATTAATACTAGTTATTCAACAAATTCGATTGGTTAATACGAGTTGATTTTCGGTTACGATAAATTGATGAAACAATAGCCAGTCCAATAGCCGCTTCAGCGGCTGCAATAGCTATAACAAAAATGGAGAAAATGTCTCCTTTTAATTGACGATTATCAAAAAAATCAGAAAATGTTACAAAATTTATATTAACTGCATTCAATATAAGTTCAAGACACATAAGCGCTCTAACCATATTTCGACTTGTGATCAATCCATAGATACCGATAGAAAATAAATAGGCACTCAAAACAAGTACATGTTCGAGCATCATTAACCAACTCCTTATCAATCTTATTAATTTCAATCTAAACAACAATGCAATCCTAAATAACAATGCAATCGATTCGATTGAATCACATATAACAAATATTCCATACTTGAATTTCTTTTTTATTATTGATTATTGACGAGCTACAGCAATTGCACCTATTAAAGCAACTAAAAGAATTATTGAAACAAGTTCAAATGGAAGAAAAAAATCTGTTGATAAATGAACTCCAATTTGTTGACTATTAGTTATCAAATCTTGCTCTAGAATCTGGTTTGATTTTGTAGTCCAAATAATACCGTACCATGACATATCTGGAATAGTAGTAATTAGTGAAATAAAAAGACCTGTACAAACCACCGAAGTAACTCCATCCCCAATAGTCCAAAGATGAAAATCTTTGTAATATTCTGAGCCATTCATGAACATCACAGCAAAAATGATTAAAACATTTATAGCTCCTACGTAAATAAGCAGCTGCGCAGCAGCTACAAAGTAGGAGTTCAATAGAATATAGAATAAAGATATACAAACAAGAACCAATCCCAACGAAAAGGCAGAATAAATTGGATTGGGAAGTAATACCACTCCTAGACCTCCTAAGATTAGACCCGACCCCAGAAAGACTAAAAGAAAATCGTGTATTGGTCCAGGTAAATTCATTTAAAAAATATATAAATTGAGATATTTCATGAGTTTATTGATCTGAACAGAAAAAAAAGAAGTGATTCTATTTTTTATGGTACTTCTTAACTAAATGAAATTTAAATGGGTCTGGGTTGATATAAATAATGTTATTGGAGTATTCTAATTCAATATCCGAAAAATGGTTTGAAACTATATTCTATATATACTATATTCTATATATTTTGAAATCCATTACTCTAATGTAGAAATACATTTTCAATCCAAATAAAAGGACCAACGTTTGTATTCATATTAAAAAAAATCGTATCCTTTTAGATCCAAATTGAGCCTTATTAATATTTTTTAATATTCATTAATATGAATTTTAATTTTATTTGTTTAATCAAAGGGTTCTATCCATTTTTTATTTGAGGTGAATTCGAAATTGTTCGAATTGTGTAATCATCAATTACTGATGTTGGTAACCGACCTAACGAAATTTGATTGTAATTCAATTCGTGACGATCATAAGTAGAAAGTTCATATTCTTCAGTCATTGATAAACAATTTGTTGGACAATACTCAACGCAATTACCACAAAATATACAGACTCCAAAATCAATACTGTAATTAAGCAACTGTTTCTTTCGAATATCGGTTTCCAATTTCCAATCAACAACGGGTAGATCTATAGGACATACACGAACACATACTTCACAAGCAATGCATTTGTCAAATTCAAAGTGGATTCGGCCCCGGAAACGTTCCGGTGTGATCAGTTTTTCGTAGG